CTCTTGAAGCTCATCCTCTTTATGATAAATGATCCATTTACCCCGAAATGACCCAGTCCAATAGGGAAATCCCAATTCAGTGGGCCTTTCGATACAATCAAATAGATTGCCACAAGGGCGCCATATTCTAGGAGCCCAAACTATGTGATTGAATAAATCCTCCTCTATCTGTTGCGGATCGAGGGCCCCTTCCCCTTCTTCAAACTCCGATTCGTATTTTTCATATAGAAATCTCTGATCAACGATAGAACAAGATCCATTTTGCATCATATCTAACTGATTCCTTGGTTCGGACCGAAGAAGTAATGTCGCTCGATTATTATCAAACTGACTGCAATATTTTTCTGTCCGTGAGGATCCCGCCAGAGCCAGAGCGCCTTCTACTTCTAATAGTAATAATAGTAATAGGCCATGAACTAGATCAGAATCATTCTCAACGAATCCATAAGAAGTGATCCAATTTTTTTCATCGTATCTGGATGAAGACCAAAGATCTTGAGCGACCGATCCGGCAGAACAACTCAAAAGATAAAGAAGTATCGTGAATTTCTTCATGCTCGTTCCAAGTTCGAAGTACCATTTGTACAAATAAGAATCCCCTCCCTTACATGATTTCTTCTTCATATAGATAGATATAGGATCTATGGGGCAATTACTTAGAAGTACATTTTGTGTAACAGCCCTTCCTATCTGATAGAAAAGGATCCCATGATCCTGAACCGATCTTATCTGGGATCGAAAATCCCAAGTTTTTCTATGAAGAGCTGATCTAATTGTATTAGTTTCTATAATGGATTTCTTCTGTGTAATACTAATTGATAGGGCCTCATTGATAAGTGCTACAAGATCTCGCGCATTGGAACCCATGGTTATGGACCCGAATCCGTTAGTATGGAACATCTTCTTTTCCAAGTGAAATCCCCTAGTATATGAAAGAATGAAAAAGTGCTTTCGTTGTTGTGGAAGAAGAAGCCTTCGTATCTTAATGCATGTATTTAATTTATTCGGAGCTATTAGAGCGGGATCCACTTTTTGGGGAATATGAGTCGAAGCAATAACAAGAATCTTTCCAGTGGAACATCTTTCACAATCCCTGGAGAGATAGTTCTCTAATAGACCGAGGGATAAGTAATTCGACTCATTCACATGCAGATCATGAATGTTTGGAATCCATATTATGCAAGGAGACATTGCTTTTGCTAATTCGAATTGAAGGGTGATATCAAATGGGTCTATTTTCGGCGTCATATACATAGTTAGCACATTCGTCATAATTAGCAGCTCCATATCAATAGCAAGATCAAGGTCATCATCAATATCGTCACTATCATCAATATCGATATCATCAATAAGATAACCTTTAGGCTTGTCATCCAGGAACTTGTTCGGAAATACCGTAATGAAAGGAACATAGGAGTTTGTCGCTAGGTATTTGACCAAACAGGATCGTCCAGTTCCTATAGAACCTATCACTAAAATACCTCTAGAAGGGGATAGGGCTAAGCGGAGCGAAAAGGGTTTTCCATGAGGAGATGGGGAATGAAAACTATTAGCCCCACACGAGGTTTGTGAATAAGTGATTGTCTGATAATGAGCAAGGAATATCCGTCTTTCTGCTAAACAGGATCTATTGAACTCATAATTCATTAGATCCTTTTGATGAATGTCAACTAAGTATCGTAAGGAAATTGATCCCGGTTGTTCAATCATTTGATAACCAGAGTCATTCTTTGATAAATGATCACTATGAGTCAGACTCAATAGAATTTGATCAATCCTTTTTTCTGTCGTTAAGGTGGAGAACTGAACCAAGAATTCTCTTTCTTCATCATCAATCGAATCACTGTTCGCTACCCAGAATTCTATTTTCTCATCAATCCAATCATCGTTCACGTTTTTTCTTTTTCTTATCAATGAATAGATCTCTTTACTTGTACGACTTAGATGTCTCGTATTTCTCGAAAAAATGATTCGATTGATGGGATTTGGTATGATACTTACAAGATCGATGAGATTGATCTTCCAATATTTCTTCTTAGAACGTAGTGATTTGACCCCATAAGTGGGACCACCACCCAATAGCATGTTGCCACCAGAAGCAGAACCCCGTATTTCTTCCAGAGAATCTCCTAATTGTTCCAGAACAACTAGAAAGAGATTCTTTAACCAGAAAGGATTCAGTTCAGATGTAGGATACCTATCCAGAAGTTTTCGAAATTCCATCATGTATGATGGAATCATCAAAGATTTGATCTTTTCTAACTCTGTCTGTAACTCACTAGAGGCTCGGGAAACAAAGATAAGATGTATACGAACGAGATATCCAGCAGCAAGAAGAAGGAAAAAGATGGAATAGAGGAACTCCCGAGCATTTGTTGATCTCAGATGTGCCCATATCAATGGAACGGGTGACTCATTATTTCGATGAATCATTTCTTCGGACAGAAGAAGATTCTGTAAACATTGACTCGAAATCTCACTTATCATAGTCCATTGTGGA